GAGGAGTAATACTATAAAAAGAAAAAATAAAGAACTCTATTTCAGAACTATGAGACAGAATATTCTGTTTTCTTATTTACTCTTTCTTTATTTTTGGATTTTATTTCTATTTTTCTATTTAAAGTAGATCGATTTAGATAATGTATCTATAAGCAAAGTAATATACTTCAAACAAAGTAGGAATTCGCAAGATGGAGAAAATCATTGCAGTTATTGAAGTCTAGGGACTTAGAGCATATCCTATTTGAAGGAGGATGGAATTCAAATAGGGTAAGGGATCCTTCCTTCTATTGATTTGATAGAAATTCGTTTTTCTTTTCCTGTCTCTATGATTTTCGAAGAATGAGCCTGTGGTAATGCTTTTATCTCTATTCTATGGCGCAAGCGACCGTCCAGTCTATAAACAAGTACTAATGAGAAAATGAAAACTATACTAAAGGAAACATAGGATCTCTATCCTAAAATCTAAAAATAGGACATATTAGGGCTATACGGATTCGAACCGTAGACCTTCTCGGTAAAACAGATCAAACGGATTATTATCGAAATGATTCGAACTGTTTCAAAGACTCAACATGCATTTTTTTGCATTGGGCTCTTTCATCAACTGATGTAAAGATCAGTTAGTCCACCATAGTTTTTCTTTACGGAAAGATAATGAGATGGCTCCCTGTGCTCTGATTGATTATTTGTATTATGATCTATCTAGGAGCAATACCAAAGTGTTTCAAAGGAGGATTACCTTGACTTAGGTCTGCCTCCGGCCTAAATTAAATCAACCTAAGTGAAATGGAGTCTCTATCGTTCCGCTGCAAGAGTTGACTATGAGACTTCATACACCTTAAAGTTCATAGAACGAAAAGAAGTTTTTTGGAGGCCCTTATCCTCATTACGCCTAGCATTTAGTGGGCTGGATATTTACCTTATCAACTAGCAAATCAATAAGGGTTCTATTTGATTAGGCACCTGAATTGGCACCTGAATCGGACTGAACCGACTGTTTGTCAGGCTACTGTTCTCCTATTCTCTCGAATCCATGAAGTAAGACATTGATTTTGCAATAAGATCAATTATGTTCATTGCATAATAAGCTCCCTTGAAAAGCATTGGCGCACGTGTAAGCGAGTTGCTCTACCGAACTGAGCTATAGCCCTTGTCAGAGATATCTTAACATATAGATAATTTCTTGTCAAGATGAATATTCTCTAATGCCAGAGGATATCCCTTTGATCTGCTTACTATATAACATAGTAATAACGGAGCAGTATTGCTTATAAAAAGGATTCGATCTATAATCGATCGAAGTAATGGGTCTTCCTTTGTGGTGATAAATTGCCTACTTAACTCAGTGGTTAGAGTATTGCTTTCATACGGCGGGAGTCATTGGTTCAAATCCAATAGTAGGTAGGTAGGTAGAAAAATTACTAGATAGCATTGGACTTACTTCGCTTCGCTATCTAATAACTTTTTCTACTCCTCTTCCCTTTTTCTTTGTATCAACTAAACCTTTGGATTGTCTTCAATTGGATGGGGGAATCCAATTGATAGCCTCGACTCGTATCCTAGCTCGTCTGAGAGCTAGCTTCGCTTCAACCAATTCTTTCGTACCCTCAGCTCTACTCAAGTTAGCTTCGGCTATTTCAAGTGCCTGTTGAGCTTCTTCCGGATCAATGTCACTACCCAGTTCCGCATCATTTCCTAAAATGATGATCTCATTATTAACTATTCTCGCAAAACCGCTCCACAGAACCGCCGTTAACCATTGGTCGTTGAGGAGGCGTATTCTCAAAGGACCCATATCTACAGCTGTGTTAATGGGGGCGTGGTTTGGTAATACGCCAATTTGGCCACTATTAGTAGATAAAATGATTTCTTTCACTTCACAATCCCAAATAATTCGCTTAGGAGTTAGTACATAAAGATTTAATTTCATTTCTTCAATTTGTTCTCCTCTTCTAAGTTTATAGCTTTCGTGCTAGCTTCATCGATGTTACCCACCAAATAAAAAGCCTGTTCGGGTAGGCCGTCTAATTCTCCGGAAAGGATTAGTTGAAATCCCCTAATTGTTTCTGCAAGACCAACATACTTTCCTGCAGAACCGGTAAAAACTTCTGCCACAAAGAACGGTTGTGATAAGAAACGTTCAATTTTTCGTGCTCTTGCTACAGTTAAACGATCCTCCTCCGATAATTCATCCAACCCAAGAATTGCGATAATGTCCTGAAGTTCTTTGTAACGTTGTAAAGTTTGCTTAACTCTTTGCGCAGTTTCATAATGTTCGTTGCCAACGATCCGAGGCTGTAACATAGTTGAGGTTGAATCTAAAGGATCTACTGCTGGATAAATACCCTTGGAAGCTAATCCTCTGGAAAGTACGGTAGTAGCATCCAAATGTGCAAATGTTGTGGCAGGAGCAGGGTCGGTCAAATCGTCCGCAGGTACATAAACCGCTTGGATCGAAGTTATAGATCCCTTTTTGGTAGAAGTAATTCTTTCTTGCAAAGAACCCATTTCTGTACTAAGAGTAGGTTGATAACCCACTGCGGAGGGCATTCTCCCTAATAAAGCGGATACCTCCGATCCTGCTTGAACAAAACGAAAGATATTATCGATGAATAGAAGCACGTCTTGCTTATTAACATCTCGGAAATATTCTGCCATAGTTAGGGCAGTTAAACCAACTCTCATACGAGCTCCCGGCGGTTCATTCATTTGGCCATAGACTAGAGCTACCTTTGATTCCTCAATATTTTTTTCATTAATTACTCCGGATTCCTTCATTTCCATATAAAGATCATTTCCTTCACGAGTCCGTTCCCCTACTCCGCCAAATACGGATACGCCTCCATGAGCTTTAGCAATGTTGTTGATTAATTCCATGATGAGTACTGTTTTCCCTACTCCAGCCCCCCCAAATAGTCCGATTTTTCCCCCACGTCGATAAGGAGCTAAAAGATCGACCACCTTAATACCTGTTTCAAAGATGGATAATTTCGTATCTAACTCGATAAAGGCAGGCGCAGATCTATGAATAGGGAATGTTGCACTAGTATCTACAGGACCCAAATTGTCAATAGGTTCCCCAAGAACGTTGAAAATTCGTCCGAGAGTAGCTCCACCGACTGGAACACTGAGAGGAGCTCCCGTGTCAATCACTTCCATTCCTCTCATCAACCCGTCTGTAGCACTCATAGCTACAGCTCTAACTCGATTATTTCCCAATAATTGTTGTACCTCACAAGTCACATTAATTTGCTTACCGGCAGTGTCTCTACTCTTGACTACCAAAGCGTTATAAATATAAGGTAACTTGCCTGGGGGAAAAGTGATATCCAGCACGGGCCCAATAATTTGATCGATACGACCTGTGCTTTTTTCCTCAATTGTGGAAACCCCGGGACGAGAAGTAGTAGGATTGGTTCTCATAATTATCACATAATTTTCAAAAAAAAAGGAATTTGTCGAAATTTTGCTTTTTTTCTTGTTGAATAATGCCAAATCAAATCCAAAAAAAGAGCCAAAAATCCGAAAGTCAAAAGGAAATGAATTAGTTAATTCAATAAGAGAGAAAAGGGGACCAGGACTTGATTTCGTTGCCCAAGCGAATCCCATTCAATCGTTTACTCATGGAATGAGTCCGTTGGAAAGTTCAATCAATCTTTTTTTCATATACATTTCGCCTTTTGTGGAGGATCTGTCCCTACTCTACTTTCCTATCTAGGACTTCGATATACAAAATATATACTACTGTGAAGCATAGATTGCTGTCAACAGAGAATTTTCTTAGTATTTAGGTATTTACATTCAAAATAAGAAAGGGGCCTATTAAGAACTTGTAAAATAAGGATTAGGGATTGATTTGGGTTGCGCTATATCTATCAAAGAGTATACAATAATGATGGATTTGGTGAATCAAATCCATGGTTTAATAATGAACCATGTTAACTTACCATAACAACAACTCAATTCCTATCGAATTCCTATAGTAGAATTCCTATAGGATAGAACATACACAGGGTGTACGCATTATATATGAATGAAACATATTCATTAACTTAAGCATGCCCTCCATTTTCTTTAATGAGTTGATATTAATTGAATATCCTTTTTGTTTTAAAAGATTTTTGCAAAGGTTTCATTTACGCCTAATCCATATCGAGTAGACCCTGTCGTTGTGAGAATTCTTAATTCATGAGTTGTAGGGAGGGACTTATGTCACCACAAACAGAAACTAAAGCAAGTGTTGGATTTAAAGCTGGTGTTAAGGATTATAAATTGACTTACTACACCCCGGAGTATGAAACCAAGGATACTGATATCTTGGCAGCATTCCGAGTAACTCCTCAGCCGGGGGTTCCGCCCGAAGAAGCAGGGGCTGCAGTAGCTGCCGAATCTTCTACTGGTACATGGACAACTGTTTGGACTGATGGACTTACCAGTCTTGATCGTTACAAAGGACGATGCTATCACATCGAGCCCGTTGTTGGGGAGGAAAATCAATATATCGCTTATGTAGCTTATCCATTAGACCTATTTGAAGAGGGTTCTGTTACTAACATGTTTACTTCCATTGTGGGTAACGTATTTGGTTTCAAAGCCCTACGCGCTCTACGTCTGGAGGATCTGCGAATTCCCACTACTTATTCAAAAACTTTCCTAGGTCCGCCTCATGGTATCCAAGTTGAAAGGGATAAGTTGAACAAGTACGGCCGTCCTTTTTTGGGATGTACTATTAAACCAAAATTGGGATTATCCGCAAAAAATTATGGTAGAGCGTGTTATGAGTGTCTACGCGGTGGACTTGATTTTACCAAAGATGATGAAAACGTAAACTCACAACCATTTATGCGCTGGAGGGACCGTTTTGTCTTTTGTGCCGAAGCTCTTTATAAAGCACAGGCCGAAACCGGTGAAATCAAGGGGCATTACTTGAATGCGACTGCAGGTACATGCGAAGAAATGATTAAGAGAGCTGTATTTGCGAGGGAATTAGGGGCTCCTATTGTAATGCATGACTACTTAACTGGGGGATTCACTGCAAATACTAGTTTGGCTCATTATTGCCGCGACAATGGCCTACTTCTTCACATTCACCGGGCAATGCATGCAGTTATTGATAGACAGAAAAATCATGGTATGCATTTTCGTGTATTAGCTAAAGCATTGCGTATGTCTGGGGGAGATCATATCCACGCCGGTACAGTAGTAGGTAAGTTAGAAGGGGAACGCGAAATGACTTTAGGTTTTGTTGATTTATTGCGCGATGATTTTATTGAAAAAGATCGTGCTCGCGGTATCTTTTTCACTCAGGACTGGGTATCCATGCCAGGTGTTATACCGGTGGCTTCAGGGGGTATTCATGTTTGGCATATGCCAGCTCTGACCGAAATCTTTGGAGATGATTCTGTATTACAATTTGGTGGAGGAACTTTAGGACATCCTTGGGGAAATGCACCTGGTGCAGCAGCTAATCGGGTGGCTTTAGAAGCTTGTGTACAAGCTCGTAATGAAGGACGCGATCTTGCTCGTGAAGGTAATGAAATTATCCGAGCAGCTTGCAAATGGAGTCCTGAACTAGCCGCAGCTTGTGAAGTATGGAAGGCGATCAAATTCGAGTTCGAGCCGGTAGATAAACTAGATAAGTAGATAAAACTAGATATAAAGAAGGTCTAAATAAAAAAGAAGCGAAATAGAAAGAGAAAAAATCAGTTACAAAATGCAGTAATTCTTCTTTATTCTTCTAATTGATTGCAATTAAACTCGGCTCAATCTTTTTTTTTAAGATTGAGCCGAATAAAAATAGATCTTGATACGATCATGAGACTTGACAAATAGAGATTCCTCTATTCTATATATTTAGAATATATAAAGGTATAATACAATAAATAAATACTATATTTGTATTTATTTATTGTATTGGGAAAGAATCAATGAAAAAAGATTAGGAATCGAAATGCTACTATACGCGTCCGGAGGAGTATTCGGAATAATATTCTTCTATAATCCATTCTTGCGTCTTGCGCGGGGTCTTACTAATAGGACTTCGCTGCACGGGACGGGTCTTCATCGAAAAGCTAACTCCACCCGGCATTTTCATACCCTTTGGGTGGTATATCGCCTTAAAAAGTCTAAGGGGGTAGTATGAGATCTGTAGTAAGTAAGAGAATTTGCCCTTTGATTTTGATTGAGTATGCTATTTTTCCGCCTTTACCGCGCATTATTGTATGAGCTTCTAGAGAATAGAGGACCGCGTATGCAGGAAGGAAATTACAGCTTAATAAAAAAGTCTAAAAAAGCTTCAACTTTATGGCACTATCAATCAACTAAAAAGCCCTATGTATGAATCCTTACAACCGGTGGGATAGGATAAGAGCGAGTTTCGGTATACTGGGGCTGGGGGATATCCTTATTTCAAAACCTGACGCGCATCTTGCGTTTGTAGGGGTCCGAGAGTGGTTGAAGAAGTATTGCATGTGGAAGTAGGTAGACGAAACTTATTTAGGATTCGAAATGGGCGCATTCGACTAAAAGTCGTACTGAGACCTTTTTTAAAGGGTATTCTGAAAGAGGTATTTCATTTTCACAATCGCTTTCTTTTGAATCCAATTTCAAGTTCGATTAGAAGGATAGAAAGGCCGTGAGGACGGGAAAAGAAAAATCAAATCTTTTGAATTTTTAATTAGTTCTCTTTTTTTGCAATTTTCTTATTATCCATTCCATTCATTTTTTTTATAGAATACTAAAGTATTCTATAAAAAATCTTTATTTTGCAAACTAAAAAATACAATAGTCAATATTCCTTATAATAGATATACTTAATTATATTATAAGAATCTTAAGATATTTTTCGAATAGATAGAAATAGTAAATTTGAATTGAGACACCTATTCTATGACGGATTTTAACTTACCTTCTATTTTCGTGCCTTTAGTAGGCTTAGTATTTCCGGCAATTGCAATGGCTTCTTTATTTCTTTATGTGCAGAAAAATAAGATTGTCTAGAACCGACGGGGGCGAATTTTCTCAATGTATTTCCACGCAGGATCATAATACAGATATTTTTTAGTGTAAGTAATATGGTAGGGTATGTGGTTCTTTCTACACACAAACGAAAAACGGCTATGGATGCGGATATAGGCTACGAGCATAAATGCATGCATATGCGGAGCCGGGTATAGCGAGTTTTATTTTAAGTGGATCAACGAATATTTTTTGAATAGAAAGTCAATGTATCTAACCAATTATTTCACAGGAGTACTCGTTGCTGAAGGCAATTTCAGAATCAAAAAAAGTAAAGTCAAAATCATTTAGCTTATTCTCTCAATTTCAATCGACCGCTGCTGGATTTAGTATATCTAATATGAATTGGCGATCAGAACACATATGGATAGAACTTCTAAAAGGTTCTCGAAAAAGAGGTAATTTTTTCTGGGCCTGTATTCTTTTTCTAGGTTCACTAGGATTCTTATCGGTTGGGGCTTCCAGTTATCTTGGTAAGAATATGATATCTGTACTTCCATCTCAACAAATTCTTTTTTTTCCACAGGGGGTCGTGATGTCTTTCTACGGAATCGCGGGCCTATTCATTAGCTCCTACTTGTGGTGCACTATTTTGTGGAATGTAGGCAGTGGTTATGACCGATTCGATAGAAAAGAGGGAATAGTGTGCATTTTTCGTTGGGGATTCCCTGGAATAAAACGTCGCGTCTTCCTTCGATTCCTTATGCGGGATATCCAATCAATTAGAATTCAGGTTAAAGAGGGTCTTTATCCTCGTCGTATCCTTTATATGGAAATCCGGGGCCAGGGGGTCATTCCCTTGACTCGTACTGATGAGAAGTTTTTTACTCCACGAGAAATAGAACAAAAAGCTGCCGAATTGGCCTATTTCTTGCGTGTACCAATTGAAGTATTTTGAGTACCGATTGCATTTTTTTGAAATGAATTGAATGAGGACGAATTGGAAGAAGATTTTCTCAACACGGGGAGGAGGTCCCTTCGAAATTGGATTCGTTATTGTAAGGGGATTTTCGAGTATTTATCTAAAGGAAGGAACAAACGAGGATAAGAGAAAATTGCTTCTAATTTGTTTTGTCCAAGTGATGGCATAATATTCTTCCATTTTCATCCGAAAGCGCTTTTTTTTTTATTCTATTTCTCTATTCCACTCCATCTAGATCTAAGAAAGAACCCAATGCAATGAAATTCCACTAGTATACAAAAAAGAAAAATATATACAAGGTCTCAAACCTTGTTATAGAATTTTTGCTTCAAAGAAAAAGAAATATCATATAGAGTCAGCGAATGAAATAGAGTCAGCGAATGGAGCGGATTCATTAACAACTCAATTTACAGATCAAAAATGAAAAAAAAGAAAGCATTGCCTTCTTTCCTATATCTTGTATTTATCGTACTTTTGCCCTGGGGGGTCTCTTTCTCTTTTAACAAATGTCTGGAACTTTGGATTAAGAATTGGTGGAATACCAGGCAATCCGAAACTCTCTTAACTGATATTCAAGAGAAAAAGGTTCTAGAAAGATTCATAGAATTAGAAGAACTTTTTCTCTTGGACGAAATGATAAAAGAGAAACCGAAGACACATGTACAAAAACCTCCTATAGGAATACACAAGGAAATAATACAATTGGCCAAAATAGATAATGAGGATCATCTCCATATCATTTTGCATTTCTCGACAAATATAATCTGTTTGGCTATTCTAAGTGGTTCTTTTTTTCTGGGTAAAGAGGAACTTGTCATTTTGAATTCTTGGGTTCAGGAATTCTTCTATAACTTAAATGACTCAATAAAAGCTTTTAGTATTCTTTTAGTTACTGATTTTTTTGTTGGATTTCACTCCACCCGCGGTTGGGAACTACTAATTCGTTGGGTCTACAATGATCTTGGATGGGCTCCTAACGAGCTAATTTTCACTATTTTTGTTTGTAGTTTTCCAGTGATTCTAGATACATGTTTGAAATTTTGGGTCTTTTTTTATTTAAACCGTCTATCTCCTTCGCTTGTAGTCATTTATCATTCAATTAGTGAAGCATAAACTCATTTGATCTCCTGATATTAATCAAATTAGCATCTTTCTTCTTTTAGAAAGAAAGCCCTTTTCCTTTTTAGCAAAATTCTTTCTATTTCTACCTGCTCAAGGTATTCATCATTCCAGTACAACTGTTGCAGTAGAATGACAACAGACTCGTGTATAGGGAACTAGATTAGCTTAGCTACCTATCTAATTTATTGTAGAAATTCTGGGATCTGCGATTGGACATGGAAAATAGAAATACTTTTTCTTGGGTAAAGGAACAGATGATTCGATCTATTTCTGTATCGATCATGATATATGTAATAACTCGGACATCTATTTCAAATGCATATCCCATTTTTGCGCAGCAGGGTTATGAAAACCCACGAGAAGCAACCGGACGAATTGTATGTGCCAATTGCCATTTAGCTAATAAGCCCGTGGATATTGAAGTTCCCCAAGCTGTGCTTCCCGATACTGTATTTGAAGCAGTTCTTCGAATTCCTTATGATATGCAACTGAAACAAGTTCTTGCTAATGGGAAAAAGGGAGGGTTAAATGTGGGTGCTGTTCTTATTTTGCCCGAGGGATTCGAATTAGCGCCGCCCGACCGTATTTCTCCTGAGTTGAAAGAAAAGATAGGAAATCTCTCTTTTCAGAGTTATCGTCCCGATAAAAAAAATATTCTTGTGATAGGCCCTGTTCCCGGTCAGAAATATAGTGAAATCGTCTTTCCCATTCTTTCCCCCGATCCTGCTACGAAGAAAGACGTTCATTTCTTAAAATATCCCGTATATGTAGGGGGAAACCGAGGAAGGGGACAGATCTATCCTGATGGTAGTAAGAGTAACAATACGGTCTATAATGCTACGTCAACAGGTATAGTAAGAAAAATACTACGTAAAGAAAAAGGGGGATATGAAATATCCATAGTCGATACATCGGATGGACGCCAAGTGATTGATA